ATGAACGATTTGAACACCTATTGATTCTAACAACTGATTGCAGAGTTGATCATTCGGACCCTTCAATTCATAGATGTGGATCTCGGACCTATGAATGGGGATATTCCCGATACTCACAAAGAAAAGGGGAAGTGACTTGGACAAAAAGGGAAGTGACTTGGACAAAAAGAGAAGTGACTTGGACAAATCTTGTTTGTCGATAGCCTCGGACCAATCAATCGAATATTGATTAATACGGAATCGATCGAACACTACTTGAAAACGCTTCTTCTGTTCAGAAACGAAATCTTCCAAATGTTCCTGGAAATTCTTGCTCCCATTGGACCATTTGTATCTATATGCATCAGGATCCCGATTCATGGATCTCTCGGTTCGAGAAATAAGAGGATCAAACCATTTCTTCTGACTCTTTTTCAAATTCGATAAATGTTGGTTGATCGTATATTTCATTACAGTTATATGATTCAGAGTATCATTTCCTATTTGATCCCTTTGAATTCCATATTCGAAGTTGCGATCGGATCTATTCATTAAAAAGAATCGATTCGATACATTTCTTATGTACCCGTAGGTGCTATATTGGATTTGAATCAGATTTCGGATCAATCTATATTGATTGACTGCCTCCATTATGTTGTTGCTAGCAAATACCGCTGTTTTTAGTTTTGGATCTTCCAAATCATTCCCGCAGTGGATCCAGACCGATTTTTTTCTGATCCTTCGATAAAAAGATTCATTCTCTTCATAAAAAAGAGGAGGTAGAACCAATAAAGATTTCTTTTTCGATTCATCTCTGGAGTTGAATACCTCATTCAAGAATTTTTTTTGATCCAACCCGTAGGAATCAATAGAAAAGGCAAATCCCCTATGATACACCAGATCCGGCTCGGTTATTGATAGAGTGAATAGATCTGCCATTTCTTGAAATCTCTCTTCTGATTCAAAATCGTGGTGTAACGTGTATCCCCCTTTGTTCCGGTCATGGAATAGATGAAATAAATCAAAAAATGGATTCTTGTTCAAGAATGAAATCTTATTGGAACTGTCCATATCCGATTCATCCTTCGGAACCATATCACATCCCGGATCTGATGAAATAGGATGAATTGAGACGGTTTTTTGTAAATACGTAATTATCTTGAATATATCAACCATTTCTTTATTTTCCGATCGCCTGGAAGGGACAAAAGAAACATCTTGTTTTTTCTTCCAAAATCTCTGATCTCTAGTGGACCTCTCAGTAGGATTCGAACCCAGATGAAGTTCTGACCATCTGTCAGAGAAAAAAGAACGAATTGATCTTGTAGGATTCCCAAGAAATTCTTCGATTTCTTCCGGAAGCAGATGATTATTCATCTGCTTCTCACGTTCCGTGAATAGCCGGGACATTGAGGAAGATCCAAAAAGGCATTTCGGGAATCGATCTGATTCTATCTCTGTTCGTTCCGTTTGAAGAAAGGAAGGATCCCAAAGAATCGATCTTTCTTTTAGTTGCTGAATCTCTGTTTGATCGATCAATGTGTGATATTCTGAATCCTCATTTCTAATGGAATCGAAATGATCTATGGATTGATCAGAAGATCCTTTCAATTGGCTAGAATCCGTTACTTGAACGAAAATAGATCTTGTGGAATCATATTGAATATTTGACAATACATTCCGTACCTTGCTAAAAAACCGATCCTTGTTTCCCAACCACACATTGTCTAACCAAATCAAATTCTCTCTCGATACGTTCCTCAAAAAATCCAATTCGTGCTGATTCTTCCCCCAACTAACGAAGAGATCTTGGCGGAATTGCCACATATGAAATTGAGCACAATTTTGCAAAGAAATACCCCACTTGTTTCTCGAGAAGAGATGGGAAACATGCTCAATATCATTTGATTGAATAGTTGCCTCAGCTCCTTGCTGTTTGAAGAAACCCTTCCCTTCAATTGGTCTTTTTTCACGAAAAGCAGACATGAGATAACAAATCAAGTCTTTCCCTAAGATTTCGAATAGCTGTCCCGAATTCAAGTTGATTATGTTTCGCTTCTTCCTCGGAGAAAGACGATCAAACAATTCCCAATCATGGTCCTTGCGGATCGGATCATCCATATAGGATAAAAAAGGAAACTCCAGATATTTGCTATCTTTCTCTTTGAATGAGATCTCAATTCCAGCTACGGTTTCATTAGATATCTTACAACAAAAATCCCTCTTTTTTCCGATCCGGTTCCTCCACCATCGCGAACTCCGCATGATACACTTTTTATTTATTGGGAGAACCCAAGTAATCTCTTGCGGATCCATGAAACAACTCTCAGAAATCTTTTTCCCTTTTGGAAGATACAGGAGCGAAACAATCAACCTATTGATATTGGAAGACCAAAAAGATTCTTCCAATGTCTCATTTCTGGGTCCAATGGAATTCATAGGTATAGGAAGAAGCCCCATCAAATAGAGATTTTTTCTTTCGACCATCTTTCGATTGTTAATACGAGATATAAGGACCGCT